GCCATAAAGTCAAATAAAATAGTCTTCTTCAAACAAAAACCTACCTATTATGACTAAGAATGCGTTATGACTAAGAGTGCGCTACAAGGGAGTCCCCGAAGTTCGTAGAAAAAGAGCAAGTAAATAAAAGGTTTTTCAGAATTTATTTTTTTTGATCATATAGAATTGACAACAAAAATTTTGTTCTTTTTACGAACCTGATGTCGATAAATCCGCGAGTCTAGAAATTCATTTCGGCTAATTGAACCTTCTCGAACTGTTTCTTTTTAAGAACTAAAAATATTTGTGCCAAAATAACAGATGCCAAGAAGACCAAAAGGCCTTGGACACGTAATGGATCTTGAAGTACTATTTCGGCATCTCCCTGACCAAATCCACCCACATTAGGATTACTCGTTAATGGTTGATCAAATTTGATGGATTCACCCTCTGAAACAAGAACTTCTGGTCCTGGAGGGATAATATCAACCACTTGACGTCCATCCGATGGATCTGTTATGATTATTTCATATCCCCCTTTTTCTTTTCGTATGATTTTGCTTACTATGCCCGCCCCTGTAGCATTATAAACTGTATTGTTACTCTTGCTTCCGTCGGGATAAATCTGACCCCTTCCCCTATTTCCTCCTACATATATAGGATATTTTAAGAAGTGAACATCTTTCTTAGTAGCGGGGTCGGGGGAAAGAATAGGAAAGGTGATTTCACTATATTTCTGGCCGGGGATAGGCCCTATTACAAGAATATTTTTTTTATTAGGGCGATAGCTCTGAAAAGACAAATTTCCTATCTTTTCTTTCATCTCGGGAGAAATACGATCGGAAGGAGCTAATTCAAACCCCTCCGGTAAAATAAGAACAGCCCCCACATTCAAACCCCCCTTCTTACCATTAGCAAGGACTTGTTTCACTTGCTTATCATAAGGAATTCGAACAACTGCTTCAAATACAGTATCAGGAAGTACTGTTTGTGGAACCTCAATATCCACGGGCTTATTAGCTAAATGACAATTGGCACATACAATACGCCCAGTCGCTTCTCGTGGATTTTCATAACCCTGCTGTGCAAAAATGGGATATGCACTTGAAACGGGTGCCCGAGTTATGATATATATCATGAGCGATACGGAAATAGATTGAGTAATATGTTCCTTTATCCAAGAAAAAGTATTTCTAGTTTGCATGGTCTAATCATTGGTCTGAAAATTTCTACAATAAATTGGGTAGGTCGCTAGTATAGTTTCCTATCCACGATTCTGCTATTTATTGGAATCATTTTACTGGAATACTATAGTATAAGTATAAAAATAGTCTGAAAACCGCCCGAATAGAATGTTTTTAATACTTATGTAGAACTACAAAGTAAGAAACGTTCTAATTGGATTAATATTGGTGGATGATTTATCAATCATTCATTGAATGATAAATAACTACAAGTGATGGAGATACACGATTTAAATAACGAAAAATCCAATATTTAAAAATAGTATCGAGAATAACCGGAAAAGTGGAAACAAGACCAGATATAATTTGATCATTATGACCAAATCCAAAATCTTTGTACACAGAACCAATCATTAGTTCCCAGCCGTGGGGTGAATGAAATCCGATACATAAATCAGTTAATAAAAGAATCGAAAAGGCTTTTACTGTATCACTTAAGTTATATAGGAATTCCTGAGCCCAAGAGTTAAGAATAACAAGTTCTTCATTACCTAAAATCGAATAACCACTTAGAATAACAAAACAGATTATATTTGTCGAGAAGTGTAAAATTGTATGGATACGATCCTCGTTGTGTATCTTGATTAATTGGATCGTTTCTTTGTGGATTCCTATAAGAAACTTTTGTAGATATGTCTCCGAGTATTCCTTGATCATTTCTTCCAAGAAGAGGATTTCGTCTAATTCTATGAACTTTTCTAGAATACTTTTTTCTTGAATATCATTCAAAAAAATTTCAGATTGGCCGATATCCGCCCAATTAATAACCCAAGATTCCATACTTTTAGTAAATGAGAGAGAAATCCACCAGGGCAGAAATACTATAGATGCAAGATACAAAAGAGGAGTGAAAGCTTTCTTTTTTGCCATTTTTTGCCTGTTAATTTTTAATTAACCCACTCCATTTGTCGACTTTATATAATCGAACCTTTCTTTGAAACATGAGTTGTAGACAAGGTATCAAACCTATGAATCTATTTTATTTATGATTTTGTTTTGAATCTAGAAAGAATACAGAAATAGACTAAGACTCCACTTCGAATTTGACTAAAGAAATAATACAAGTGTTTCCAGATATCTCAATTCATCAAATTCCAAACAAGTGTCTCCTTTCGATGAATAGCCGAAAGAACCCCTTATTCTATGAAAATATCCAATATTTCGAAAAAAAATTCCAACGATTCCCCATAGTCAAGAATAGACTAATTGAGAGAAAGATATTGTGATGGTCAAAAAAATGAGCGGCAAAACAAGACAGAAACAGGCCAGTTATCATTATTAAGAAAACCCATTTATTGGGTAGTAAAGAACACAAATGAAAGGATAAAAAGGTCGATTGAAAAAAAAGAATTTACAAGATATGGTTTATCTGCATCTGTTTATCCTAAACTTAGTTATAGAAAAAACAGGATTCTTGCGTTTTTTCCCTCCTGCTGAGAAAGCATTCGTTCTTCAGCCCAGTTCCTTTTCTTTCTCAAAATCAAAATACTTCAATTGGTACGCGCAAGAAATAGGCCAATTCCGCGGCTTTTTGTTCAATTTCTCGTGGAGTCAAATTCTCATCAGTACGAGTCAACGGAACAGCCCCCCGGCCCCTGATATCCATATAAAGGACAGGACGAGCAAAAATACCCTCTTTAACTTCTATTCGAACGGATTGAATATCTTTTATAAGGAATCGCAGGAATATGCGACGATTTTTTCCAGGAAATCCCCAACGAAAAATACACACTATTCCTTCCTTTCTATCAAATCGATCATAACCACTACCTACATTCCAGGAGATTGTGCACCACAAATAGGAACTAATAAAGAGACCCGCAATCCCGTAGAAAGACATCACGATCCCCTGTGGAAAAAAAATGATTTGCTGAGACGGAACAAAAGATATCAAATTTCTACCAAGAAAACTGGAAGTTCCAACCAACAAGAATCCTAATGAACCTAAAAAAACGATAAGGGCCCAGCAAAAATTACTTAGTTTTCGAGACCCCGTTATAAGTTCTATCCATATATGTTCTGATCGCCAACTCATACTTCATCCGATTGCATTTTATTGAAATTGAGCGAATACCCCAAATGATTTTGACTTTACTTTTTTTGTTTCCGAATGAACTTTCATTAACTAGCACTAGTTTGGTGTGAACTAGCACTAGTTTAATGGGAACTTTTAGGGGTAATTCATCAAATTTGTTTAGATCTAAAATAATAACATACCCCTCATATGATCCCAATATACATATTGATATACATATAGATCGACCAACTTTACATTTTAGGCATCCAGCGATCCTGATCTATTTGAAACTGGCTAGAATTGAGTTACCTATAGATCATTTTCTGCAGGCATAAGAGCTTTTTCCTTTATGTTCGGCAGAAATCACATGTTCTACCATATTTTCTTTTCCGAAATAAATATCTATGTTATGCTACAAGTATAAGTTTCAAAAAAAAAAACGAATGAGATTGGGTCCCCTCAGATCTAAACAATCTTGTTTTTTTGAACATGAAGAAATAAAGAAGCCATTGCAATTGCCGGAAATACTAGGCCTACTAAAGGCACAAAAATAGAGGGAAAGTGGAAAGTTGTCATAAAATGGGGTACCTCGGTTTATTATTTGTACCTGTTCTTATTTTTTTTAATATCATATTTTATATTTATACTAATTATAATTAATAATTGTAATTATTATGAATTCGTAGTTATTATTAATTAATTCAATTTGAAAATTTTTCATTAGAGATATTAAGTATCTAAGTGAGTATATAGAATAAGTCCAAGGAATGTAGAACTAAATAAATGAACTTATTCATCTATCTACATGAAAGATACATATGATAATTCATTTTTTTCTTCGTTTCTTTGTGTTTTGTTCTTGTCTTCGAATTTAATAAAGAAAGAGTTATCCGCAACTTTTGATTTTGATTCTTTCTACAATTAGATCTTAAGTCGCCAAAGAAAACTCCCTTTTTAGTTACTTTGATTCCGATAAGCTAAGATTAGGATAAGATTCGGATAAGATTCGGATAAGCTAACTACTTGTTTGCTACAAATAAAAAAATGGAACTTAGTGCACTCTACTTGATTGAATTGGAATTCAAAGGAAAGAAGGCGTGGAGCTTAAATAACTCACTCAGAACACTTTTCAAAAGATTACGCGGTACGATTAGGTCGAATAAGCCCTTCTGGAATAAATATTCAGCCGCTTGTGAACCTTCGGGTACTGTTTTATTCAATGTTTGTTCAATTACTCTTTTACCCGCAAATGCAATGTAGGAATTTGGTTCGGCAATAATAATATCTCCCAACATACCAAAACTGGCTGTTACCCCACCAGTAGTAGGAGATGTAAGGATTGATACATACAATAACTTTTTATTTGATTGATAATCATATAAAGCAGACGATATTTTAGCCATTTGCATTAGGCTCAAACTCCCTTCTTGCATGCGCGCTCCCCCCGAAGCGCACACTATAATAAGAGGTAGAAATTGATTGGTAGCGTACTCAATCAAGCGGGTGATTTTCTCCCCGACTACGGATCCCATACTACCCCCCATAAACTGAAAATCCATAACCCCAATTGCTACAGGAATACCATTTAGTTGACCTATGCCTGTTTGAACAGCCTCAGTTAATCCTGTCTTTCTTTGATAAGAATCAATCCGATCTTTATAAGGCTCCTCCTCCGAATGAAATCCAATGGGATCCAGAGAGACCATGTCTTCATCCATAGGGTCCCAAGTACCGGGATCGATCGAAACTTCGATTCTTTC